AATATCAAAAGACAATATAAAAATCAATATTAGTCCTAACCAAACACGTTATGGTACTAAGAGATTCGAATCGCCAAAAACTATTGGTCAGACATTAAAAAGAAGAAATGCCCGATTAATCCGTAAATCAAATTCTATTTTGAAATTTTTTAGGGAAAGGATATACGTAGATATATTTCTATATATCATTAATATTCCTAGAATTAATACACAACTTTTTCTTGAATCAACAAAAAAATGGATTGATAAATCCATTTACAATAATGAAACAAATCATGAAAGGATTGATAAAACAAATAGAATTAAGTTTTTTTCTGATTTTTCTTTTTTGTCACAAGCCTATGTATTTTACAAATTATCCCAAGCAAAAATTCTTAACTTATATAAGTTAAGATCTGTCCTTCAGTATCGTGGAATATCTTTATTTCTTAAAAATGAAATAAAAGATTATTTTGGAACCCAAGGAATAGCTTATTCCAAGCTAAAGACTAAAAAACTTCCGAATTCTGAAATGAACCAATGGAAAAACTGGTTAAAATTAAAAAGTAACTATCAATATGATTTACCTCAGATAAAATGGTCTCGATTAGTACCACAAAAATGGCGAAATAGAGTAACTGAACGTTGTGAGGTTGAAAATCGAAATTTACAAAAAAAGGGGGGGAATTCAGATCAAAAAGAAGAATTAATTAATTACAAAAATACAAATAATTCTGAAAACCCTTTATTGTTATTGCCAGATCAAAACGAAAATTTTAAAAAGAACTATAGATATGAGGTTTTAGCATATAAATTTTTTTCTTATGAAGATAAGAACGATTCCTATAGATATACTTATGGGATACCATTCCAAGTAAATAAAAACCAAGAATTTTCTTCTGCTTATAATTACAACATAAATAAAGACAAATTAATTGACAGGTCATGGAATATCCCTATTACTACTTATTTAAAAAAAAAAAATATTATGGATAGAGAGAAAAATACAGATAGAAACTATTTGGATTTGAAAATCCTCCATTTTTGTCTTAGAAAGAAAGTCGACATTGAGGCCTGGGTCGATATCAGTACTAGCACGAATGAAAATACTAAAACTGAACCTAAGAATTATCAACAAATTGATAAAATTGATAACCAAGGTCTTTTTTATAGCACAATTTATCAAGAAATCGGCGGACCCCATAAAAAAAACCTTTTTGATTGGATGGGAATGAATGAAGGAATACTAGGTCGTCCCAGACCAGATCTGGAATTGTGGTTTTTCTCCGAATTTCTCTTATTTTATAATGCATATAAAATGAAACCGTGGGTTATACCAATTAATTTTCTTTTTTCAAATTATAATATAAGTGAAAATTTTAGTGAAAATAAAACCATCAATAGAAAGAAAAAAACGAATCCTTTTATACCATCAAATGAAAAAAAATCTTTTGAATTAGAGAATCAGAATCAAGAAGAAAACGACCTCGTAAGTAAAGAAGAGCTTGGATTTGAATTAGAGAATCGGAATCAAGAAGAAAACGACCTCATAAGTAAAGAAGAGCTTGTATTTGAATTAGAGAATCAGAATCACGACGAAAACGACCTCATAAGTAAAGAAGAACTTGGATCATATGTTCAAGAAAACTCTAAATCTGTTTTCTCAAATCGACAAAAAGATATTGAAGAAGATTATATAGGATCAGATATGAAAAAGCCTAGAAAGAAAAAACAATCCAAGATTGGTACAGAAACAGAAATCGATTTAATACTGAAAAGATATTTGCTTTTTCAATTGAAATGGCCTGAGTCTTTGTCTCAAAAACTGCTCAATAATATCAAAGTATATTGTTTCATGCTTAGATTGATAAATCCACTAGAAATTGCTCTATCCTCTATAGAACAACGAGAAATATGTCTGAATCTACTACTGAGTTGGAAAGATTTGACTCCTGAAAACTTGGCAAAAAAGGGGATATTAATTATTGAACCGATTCGTCTGTCTATAAAAGGCGATGGCCAATTTCTTCTGTATCAAACCATAGGTATTTCATTGGTTCATAAGAGTAAAGACCAAAATAATCAAAAAAGATACAGCGAAAATATTGATAAAAAAAATGGGGATGAACGAGACAAAAACAATTTTGATTTGCTTGCTCCTGAAAATATTTTCTCGCCTAGGCGTCGTAGAGAATTGAGAATTCTAATTTGTTTGAATTCAAGGAATAATAACGGTGTGAATACAAACTCAATAGGGAATCGGGGAAAAAACTATAGTCAATTTTTTGATGGAAACAAAGATCTTGATCGAGATAAAAATACACTTAGAAAATTTAAATTATTTCTTTGGCCCAATTATCGATTAGAAGATTTAGCTTGTATGAATCGTTATTGGTTTGATACTAATAACGGGAGTCGTTTTAGTATATTAAGAATCCATATGTATCCACAATTAAAAATTCGTTATGGATTCCCTATTATTTGGTAGATAAATAAAGGCCCCCATGCCTTGTCGTACATTCAATTTCGATACATGATACTAATTCGATCATGTATCGATTATATCCAGAAATGAATCAACATACATAATTTTATTTAGTAAATTTTTTTGATAAAATGAATCAATAAGGTATTGTGTATACCAGATTAAAATAGCTGGCATTATTATTACTGATCGGTAAAATTCCATATTTTGTAAAAATAAAAAAGGTAAGGAAGGTTAAGAATTTATGAAAAAAAATTCATTCATATCCGTTATTTCGGATGAAAAAAAAGAAGAAAACAGGGGGTCTGTTGAATTTCAAGTATTCTGTTTTACCAATAAGATACGAAGACTTACTTCACATTTGGAATTGCACAAAAAAGACTATTCATCTCAGAGAGGTTTACGAAAAATTTTGGGAAAACGTCAACGACTACTGGCTTATTTGTCAAAGAAAAATGGAATACGTTATAAAGAATTAATCAGTCAATTGAACATTCGAGAACTAAAAACACGTTAATTTGAAGAGTCGTTTTGAATTATTTGATTTATTAGATCTTGAATTTTGATGAACTTTTTTTTATTTTCAGCAATTCATGGAAAAATGAATTCGTGTAAAGAATAAATCGGGGAAAAACCTATGACTGTACCAACTACCAGAAAAGACCTCATGATAGTCAATATGGGCCCTCACCATCCATCAATGCATGGGGTTCTCCGACTCATCGTTACTTTAGACGGTGAAGATGTTATTGACTGTGAACCAATAGTGGGTTATTTGCACAGAGGTATGGAAAAAATTGCAGAAAACCGAACAATTATACAATATCTGCCTTATGTGACACGTTGGGATTATTTAGCTACTATGTTCACAGAAGCAATCACTGTAAATGGACCAGAACAGTTGGGAAATATTCAAGTACCTAAAAGAGCTAGCTATATCCGAGTAATTATGTTGGAGTTAAGTCGTATAGCTTCTCATTTGTTATGGCTCGGCCCTTTTATGGCAGATATTGGCGCGCAGACCCCTTTCTTCTATATTTTCAGAGAAAGAGAATTGATATATGATTTATTCGAAGCTGCCACTGGTATGAGGATGATGCATAATTATTTTCGTATTGGAGGAGTAGCTGCCGATCTACCTTATGGATGGATAGATAAATGTTTAGATTTTTGTGATTATTTTTTAATAGGACTTGCTGAATACCAAAAACTTATTACGCGAAATCCTATTTTTTTAGAACGAGTTGAGAACGTAGGCATTATTGGTGGAGAAGAAGCAATAAATTGGGGTTTATCAGGACCAATGCTACGAGCTTCGGGAATACAATGGGATCTTCGTAAAGTTGATCATTATGAGTGTTACGACGAATTTGATTGGGAAGTCCAATGGCAAAAAGAAGGAGATTCATTAGCTCGTTATTTAATACGAATCGGTGAAATGGCCGAATCCGTAAAAATTATTCAACAAGCTCTAGAAGGAATTCCAGGGGGTCCCTATGAGAATTTAGAAATCCGACGTTTTAATAGACGAAAATATCCTGAATGGAATGATTTTGAATATCGATTCATTAGTAAAAAGCCATCTCCTGCTTTTGAATTGTCGAAACAAGAACTTTATGTAAGAGTCGAAGCCCCAAAGGGAGAATTAGGAATATTTTTGATAGGAGATAAGAGCGTTTTTCCTTGGAGATGGAAAATACGCCCCCCGGGTTTTATCAATTTGCAAATTCTTCCTCAGTTAGTTAAAAAAATGAAATTGGCTGATATTATGACGATACTAGGTAGCATAGATATCATTATGGGAGAAGTTGATCGTTGAAATGATAATTAATACAACAGAAGTACAAGCTATCAATTCCTTTTCCAGATTGGAATCCTTAAAAGAGGTTTATGGTACCGTATGGATGCTTTTCCCTATTTTGATTCTCGTATTGGGAATCACAATAGGTGTATTAGTAATTGTGTGGTTAGAAAGAGAAATATCCGCAGCTATACAACAACGTATTGGACCTGAATATGCCGGACCTTTGGGAATTCTTCAAGCTCTAGCGGACGGAACAAAACTACTTTTTAAAGAAAATCTTCTTCCATCTAGAGGGGATAAACATTTATTTAGTATTGGACCTTCTATAGCAGTCATATCAATTATACTAAGTTATTCAGTAATTCCTTTTGCTTCTCGCCTTGTTCTAGCGGATCTCAGTATTGGTGTTTTTTTATGGATCGCTATTTCAAGTATTGCTCCTATTGGACTTCTTATGTCAGGATATGGATCAAATAATAAATATTCCTTTTTAGGTGGTCTACGGGCTGCTGCCCAATCAATTAGTTATGAAATACCATTAGCTCTATGTGTGTTATCAATATCTCTACGTGTGATTCGTTGAGACATAGGTCTTCACCCTCCCCCATTTCTTTTTAGGTTTCTAAGAATAAAAATGAAATGTATTGAATAGCATCTTATTTTTTTTATTCACTGATCGGGTTGATAAACTAAACTAGATAGTTAGATGAGTGAAAGAAAACAGCTTCGAAATTTGCAGTAAAAAATTCGAATCTCATTGCCTATGTACAAGGGTTAAACGAAAATAAACATAAGCAGTTAAGGTTGTTTCCCCCAAGATTGGTTACTTAGTCATAACTTGAAACGGGTTGAAAAGAACAATTCTATGGAGTTTTTACTATCTTTTTTTTATATGTATTACCATACATAACATGAATTAACATAGAGATTGAACAAAAATGAGTGGATGATTAGGAACACCAAAGTACACAAAGGATTTGTAATAGAGATTATGTAAGTTATCCAAAGAGAAATTTTTACATAAAAGAAATACTAATTGAGGCTTTGAATTGGTAGAAATGATCAAGCAGTACTCCCACAAATTCCGATCCAGAGTATGCTCCTATCCACCGATTAAGTGAATGACTATCAGGAACGAATTAATCTTTTACTTTTTTTTATTTTAAGCCTAAATAAAAGAAATAAGAGGGACGAAAAAAAATATATAATGTTAATATAAAAATAGATAGAAATGGAATTGCAAAAAAAAGGGATCTTTTTTGCGATATCCATATTAATAGAAATGATATTTTTGTCATGGCATAAATCATGAATGAATGTTTCATTCTTTTTCGGAATCAAAAATAATAAGAATAAGGTGAAATTTTTATTGATATTGGTTAAAAACGTATTTTATTCAAGGATTAAGTTATTACTCAAAAAAAAAATGAAAATTCTTCAAAGCTAAAGTAAAGGATGAGATCAATTCCGAAGCACTTTTTTATAGTATAGCAGACAGAATTTCATTGGTCTAATTTAGGATTTTTCGATTCATTTTTCCTTTATTTATCCTACAAACATATCAAGATCAAAGAATATCGAATCAGCCCTTAGATTTATTTATGGCTCTTGAGGAGCCGTATGAGGTGAAAATCTCATGTACGGTTCTGGAATAGCGATGACAAGAGTGATCTTATCATCGACTATGATTATCTAACAGTTCAAGTACAGTTGATATAGTTGAAGCGCAGTCAAAATATGGTTTTTGGGGATGGAATTTGTGGCGGCAACCTATAGGGTTTATTGTTTTTATAATTTCTTCTCTAGCAGAATGCGAGAGATTGCCTTTTGATTTACCAGAAGCAGAAGAAGAATTAGTAGCAGGTTATCAAACCGAATATTCAGGTATTAAATTTGGTTTATTTTATGTTGCGTCTTATCTAAATCTATTAATTTCTTCATTATTTGTAACCGTTCTTTACTTGGGTGGTTGGAATTTCTCTATTCCATACATATTCATCTCTGAGTTTTTTGAAATAAATAAAGTAGATGGAGTTTTTGGAACAACAATTGGTATTTTCATTACATTAGCTAAAACTTTTTTGTTCTTGTTCATTGCTATCACAACAAGATGGACTTTACCTAGACTGAGGATGGACCAATTATTAAATCTTGGATGGAAATTTCTTTTACCTATTTCTTTAGGTAATCTATTATTAACAACTTCTTCCCAACTCCTTTCATTTTAAATTATAAAAAAAAAAAGAATATTTGATATTTACTATAATTTAATTGACAACTTGTCACAAACAAGAGAAAGAAACAAAATCTTATTTTTTTATTGATATTTACTATATGTTCCCGATGGTAACTGGGTTCATCAATTATGGTCAACAAACAATACGCGCGGCAAGGTACATTGGTCAAGGTTTTATAATTACCCTATCCCACGCTAATCGTTTACCTGTAACTATTCAATATCCTTATGAAAAATTGATCACATCGGAGCGTTTTCGTGGTCGAATTCACTTTGAATTTGATAAATGCATTTCTTGTGAAGTATGTGTTCGTGCATGTCCTATAGATTTACCCGTTGTTGATTGGAAATTGGAAACGGATATTCGAAAGAAACGGTTGCTTAATTACAGCATTGATTTCGGAATTTGTATATTTTGTGGTAATTGTGTTGAGTATTGTCCAACAAATTGTTTATCAATGACTGAAGAATATGAGCTTTCCACTTATGATCGTCACGAATTAAATTATAATCAAATTGCTCTGGGTCGTTTACCAATATCAATAACGGATGATTACACAATCCGAACAATTTTGAATTCGCCTCAAACAAAAGAGAAATTCCATGATTGAAGAACAATTCCAAATTATTAAGGTTCTTTTTTTTTTTTGTTCAATAACTAGAAATTCTGATTATTCACTATTCTTATTGATTCGTGAAAATTACAACTTTATTTGTATTTAAAATCTGTTTACAGGAAAGAAATTTTTACTAGTTTTAGTTGCGAACTACCCTTTCCGATAAAAAAGACTGCAATCGATTCAATAATTTTACTTTACTTACATCAAGTCATACACATTAGGATTTAGCAATTAGGAACGCATAAACTTCTTTTTTTCCTGTTCAAGTCAATAAGATCATGAAACATTCCAAATTTTTTATCTCTTATTTTCCATATAATGGATTTACCTGGACCAATACATGATTTTCTTTTAGTCTTTCTGGGGTCAGGTCTTATATTAGGGGGTCTAGGAGTGGTATTATTTACCAATCCAATTTTTTCTGCCTTTTCACTGGGATTGGTTCTTGTTTGTATATCTTTATTCTATATTCTAGCAAACTCCCATTTTGTAGCTTCTGCACAACTCCTTATTTATGTGGGAGCTATAAACGTATTAATAATATTTTCTGTAATGTTCATGAATGGTCCAGAATATGACAAAAATTTTCATCTGTGGACTGTTGGGGATGGGGTTACTTCATTGGTTTGTACAAGTCTTTTTGTTTCATTAATTATTACTATTCTAAATACGTCCTGGTATGGGATTATTTGGACTACAAAATCAAACCAGATTCTAGAACAAGATTTGATAAATGCTAGTCAACAAATTGGAATTCATTTATCAACTGATTTTTTTCTTCCATTTGAACTCATTTCAATAATTCTTTTAGTTGCTTTAATAGGTGCAATTGCCGTGGCTCGTCAATAATAAGAATTCATTTTGAAAACTAGTAATTCAAATCAAAATTCTATTTTATCATTTTCATTCAAATTACTATTTGAATTGGTTTAGAAACTTTTAGTTCAATTTATTATTAGCCTATTTTTTGCTCTTAATTTCTTCTATTCTAACTTGTTATATTCTAGTCAATCAAATTGGTTTAATTGTTGTTCATATTGAAATGAATATAGATTGATAAGGAGTTGGTCAATGATACTCGAGCATGTACTTGTTTTGAGTGCTTTTTTATTTTCTATTGGGATTTATGGATTAGTCACGAGCCGAAATTTGGTTCGGGCTCTTATGTGTCTTGAACTTATATTGAATGCAGTTAATCTAAATTTTGTAACATTTTCTGATTTTTTTGATAGTCGCCAATTAAAAGGAAACATTTTCTCAATTTTTGTTATAGCTATTGCAGCCGCTGAAGCAGCTATTGGACCGGCCATTGTTTCTTCAATTTATCGTAACAGAAAATCAACTCGTATCAATCAATCGAATTTATTGAATAAATAGTATTTTTTTTTTATTTTAGAAAATTAGATTCTAGAAATTGAAATTTTCATATTCATCAATTCAAATTAGATTACAAGATATCGCGCCTTAAAATATACTTTCAGAAATGTAATAAATCAAAGTATTTTGGACCTCTTTTCCATTTCTCTTCCAGAAATAGATTGATTCAAAAAATTCTGGTAAATCATTGATTCGTCTGGTAATTGATTCGTCTGGTATTTGAACATGTATTTCATTTACTTTTACTTTACTAGAACTAGATCGAAACTTAATGAAGTTAAAAAAATTATAGATCTAATGTCACATTCAGTTAAGATTTATGATACATGTATAGGATGTACTCAATGTGTCCGAGCTTGCCCTACAGATGTATTAGAAATGATACCTTGGGATGGATGTAAGGCTAAACAAATAGCTTCTGCACCAAGAACCGAGGATTGTGTTGGTTGTAAGAGATGTGAATCCGCTTGTCCAACCGATTTTTTAAGCGTTCGAGTTTATTTATGGCATGAAACAACTCGCAGTATGGGTCTAGGTTATTGACACGTTTCAGAAAATTCCATTTGAATCCATTTATTCTATTTGGATTTTTTTTACCGACAAAAACCCGTACCCAAAAAGAAATCAATTTCTTTTTGGGTACGGGTTTTTTTGGCCCAAGTGTATCTTGTCTTTACCACGAATTATTTTCCCTGGTTAACAACAATTGTAGTTTTGCCCATATTTGCGGGTTCGTTAATTTTCTTATTTCCTCATAGAGGAAATAAGGTTATTAGATGGTATACCATATGTATATCTATTTTAGAGCTTCTTCTAACGACCTATGCATTTTGTTATCATTTCCAACCGGACGATCCATTAATCCAACTGGCAGAAGATTATAAATGGATCGACTTTTTTGATTTTCATTGGAGATTAGGAATCGATGGACTTTCGATAGGACCCATTTTACTGACAGGATTCATCACCACTTTAGCTACTCTAGCAGCTTGGCCAGTTACTCGAGATTCTCGATTATTCCATTTCCTGATGTTAGCAATGTACAGTGGCCAACTAGGATCATTTTCGTCCCGAGACCTTTTACTTTTTTTCATAATGTGGGAATTAGAATTAATTCCTGTTTATCTCCTTTTATCCATGTGGGGGGGAAAGAAACGTCTCTACTCCGCTACTAAATTTATTTTGTATACTGCGGGGGGTTCCATTTTTCTATTAATGGGAGTTCTGGGTGTTGGTTTATATGGTTCCAACGAACCAACATTAAATTTGGAAACATTAGTTAATCAATCGTATCCTGTGGCATTAGAAATAATATTCTATATTGGATTTTTTATTGCTTTTGCTGTCAAATTACCGATTATACCTTTACATACGTGGTTACCAGATACCCACGGAGAAGCACATTATAGTACTTGTATGCTTCTAGCGGGAATCTTATTAAAAATGGGAGCATATGGGTTGGTTCGGATCAATATGGAATTATTACCTCATGCTCATTC